GCAGGTCACAAAATTTTGATGATTTTCTGGATCTAATGAATAGAGAGTCCGTTTTGAAAAAGTCCGCCCTGCACCCGCCCAATTATATGCTTGAACAGGAATCACACAGGGTTACAATAGAAACCTCTAGTAAAATAACCACCCGTAAACGAACGGATAAAGGACATTACATAGTCTGTTTTAGAGATTGGCGACTTACCTATTCAATCAATGACTTTTGCCCCGGACATTCCAAAAAGTTGGTACTATACTCTCAGGTCGGGTTAATTCCATAATAGACGCTTGTTGGCATGCCAACCTTCCTTTTCCTTTGTTCTGGACCTATAAAGAGAATTCAGTACTTATTGGTCCTGAATATCTGAATAGGACAAACCATCCCGTAGATCTCGTTGTTTACTTCAGAACAAGACAATTAGAGTTAGTTTCAGTCAACAAGAATTTTTATTATTTATATTAGTTATATTAGGGGATGTTTCAATTGAGAAGATCCCCTAAATATCAATTTGAGACGAAGAGAAAGAAAGTATCTATTTTATTTAGTTATTCGGTTAAACCAAAGATTCGTTATTGGAAGAGATAGCAACAACCATCTCGTCCGGGAAAAGCCATTGTTTTCTCAACAATGTCTTTGTCATTTCATCCAATAGCGTTGCATTAGATAGAAAAAGATTTGATAAATATTGATAACTCTCCAATAGAATATTCGAACGGAAAAATCCAGTCGATAATGAACTCTTGGGTCTAAGCCATCTCTGTCGATGAATCAACAATTCAAAATGCTTTTCTTGTGTATTCTTCATAAACCAGGGTTGATTTATATATTTCCAAAAATCTTTTTCTGTTTGGGAAGTCAGAAGTACCCCTGACATCTCTTCATCTGCAAAGAATTCTCGATGTGAAAACACAGAAACAAAAGTATCATCTTTGAATAGCAAAAAGAGTGGATCCGCGGGTTCCCAAATGAATTGGCTTATTCGAAAAATGCCTTGCTCTTTGAAAGATCTATCTCGGGTCTGGTACTGCATGATTTCACTCTGCAAGAACTCCGAATAGTTATAGTTCTCTTGAAGCTTATCCTCTTCATCATAAATGATCTGCTTGTCCCGAAATGACCCCTCCCAATAGGGAAATCCCAATTCATTGGATCTTTCGATACAATCAAATAAAAAGCCCCAAGGGCGCCATATTCTAGGGGCCCAAACTATGTGATTGAATAATTCCTCCTCGATCTGTTGCGGATTGAGGACTCCTCCCCCTTCTTCAAACTCCGATTCATTTTTTTCATAGAGAAATCTCTGATCAACGATAGAATTAAATCCATTTTTAATCATATTTAAGGGATTCCTTGGTTCGGGCCGAAGAAACAATGTCACTCGATCATTATCAAACTGACTGCAATCTTTTTCTGTGCGTGAGGATCCTACTAGAGCGCCTTCTATTTCTAATATGCCATGAAGTAGATCAGAATCATTCTCAACGAGTCTATAAGAAGTGATCCCATTTTTTTCCTTAGATTCCGGTAGAGACCAAAGGTCTTGAGCGACCGATCCGGCAGAACAACTTAAAAGATAAAGAAGTATCGTTAATTTCTTCATGCTTGTTCCAAGTTCGAAGTACCATTTGTATAAATAAGAATCCCCCTCGTTACATGATTTCTTCTTCATATAAATAGATATAGGATCTATAGAGCAATTACTTAGAAGTACATTTTGTGAAACAGCCCTCCCTACCTGATAGAAAAGGATCCCATGATCCTGAACCGATCTTATCTGAGATCGCAAATCCCAAGTTTGTTTATGAAGAGCAGATCTAATTATATTAGTGTCTATTATAGATTTCTTTTGTATAATACTAATTGATAGGGCCTCATTGGTAAGTGCTACAAGATCTCGTACATTGGAAGCCATCGTTATGGACCCAAATCCATTAGTATGGAACATTTTCTTTTCCAAGTGAAATCCCCTTGTATATGAAAGAGTAAAAAAGTGCTTTCGTTGTTGTGGAATAAGAAGCCTTCGTATCTTAATGCATGTATTTAATTTATTCGGAGCGATTAGAGCGGGATCTACTTTTTGGGGAATATGAGTTGAAGCAATAACAAGAATCTTTCTAGTGGAACATCTTTTACTATCCCTAGAGAGATAGTTCACTAATAGACCGAGGGATAAGTCATTGGATTCATTCATATTAAGATCATGAATGTTTGGAATCCAAATTATACAAGGAGACATTGCTTTTGCTAATTCGAATTGAAGGGTAATCAAAAATCGGTCTATTTCCGGTATCAGATCCCTAGGTAGCACATCTTTTATAGTTAGAAACTTGAGCTTCCTATCAAGGTCACGGTCGAAATCCTCACTATCATCACTATCGTAACTATAGTTACTATCCTGATTCTCGTTACTAGGTAAAAGACTGTAAATGGTACCCTCTCTATCATCAAAAATTTTCTCTTCACTATCATTCTCATCAATATTAATACCCTTAGGATGGTTATCTAGGAACTTGTTCAGAAATACTGTAATGAAAGGAACATAAGAGTTTTTCGCTAGGTATTTGACCAAAAAGGATCGTCCAGTTCCTATAGAACCCATCACTAAAATACCCCCTCCTAGGGGTTGGGCTAAGCGGAGCGAAAAGGGTTTCGCATTGGATGGGAAATCAAAACTACTAGTCCCCCGCGGGGTTTGTGAATAGGTGATTGTCTGATAATGAGCAAGGAATATCCGTCTTTCTGCTAAGCAGGATGGATTGAACTCATAATTCATTAGATCCTTTTTATGAATGTCAATTAAATATCGTAAGTAAATTGTTCCCGGTTGTTCAATCATTTGATAACCAGAGTTATTCTTTGATAAATGATCACTATGAGTCAGACTCAATAGAATTTGATCAATCCCTTTTTCTGCCGTTAAGGTAGAGAACTGAACCAAGAATTCTCTTTCTTTATCAGCAATCAAATCACTCTTCGAGATCCAGGATTCTATTTTATCATCAATCCAATCACTATTTACGTTTTTTCTTTTTCTTATGAAGGAATATATAAATTTACTTGTATGACTTAGATGTCTAGTATTTCTCGAAAAAGCTATTCGATTGATGGGATTTGGTATAATACTTATGAGATCGATGAGATTAAAAACTTTCTTCTTAGATAGCATGTTGCTGCCAGAAGCAGAACCTCGTCTTTCTTCTAGCAAATTTGCTAATTGTTCGAGAGCAACTAGAAAGAAATTCTTTAACCAGAAAGAATTAAGTCCCGAGGTAGGATACCTATCCAGAAGTTTTCGCAACTCAATCATGTAGGATGGAATCATGAAAGATTTGACCTGTTGGAATTCTGTCTGTAACTCACCATACAATCGAGAAACAAAGAGAAGATGTGTAAAAATGAGATATCCAGTAACAAGAAGAAGGAAAAGGATTGAATAGAGGAACTCCTGAATATTTAGCGATCTTAGATGTGTCGATGGTGACTCATTATTTCGATCAATAATTTCTTCGCGCAGAAGATTGTGGAAAGACTTACTCGAAATCTCACTTATCAGATTCCATTGTGAAAGACACAATTTTTTCTGAATAATTCCCGATAATATATCTGATCCATGCATAATATCATGAAAAATGGATCTAAATTTTAGAAATTTTTTACTACTACTTAGTATCGGCACTAGGTCTGAAAAAGTATCTAAAAATATTAAATTTAGATTTTTGTGCCCTGTGGAGGTAAGTAACCATGGTACATATCTTTTGAATCGATTCAATTTTGAGAGAGTTGAAAAAAGACTATCTCTTTGAAAGGTTCTATACATCTCCCCTTTCTCAAGGCATTTTTTTACATAAGGATTGCGTTTTTTCCTCTTTTCGAATGGGAAATTTTTCTCAGAATATGGAGTGTGAATCAAACCCATGTTGGAATTGAAATTGAGATACTTATGCAAGTTCTTCCTTTCTGAATCAGGTAGATTCATATCTGAAAGAGGTTGACAGTCAATTCTTTCAAAATGGACTTTTTCTTCCTCTGTTAGAGGTGTTCCAGAAATGTCTGCGATCGAGTAAATAGTTCTATCGTGACCACTTTGTGGAAAATCCTTAGGTATTAATATGTTAGATACCTGTAATTCGATTGGTGAAATAATATCTCTCTCCAAAAAAGCATGTTTTTTTTTACCGCCGCACAAAGAAAATTTTTTGTTTCGACTGAACAAGATATTGAGGAATTGTCTATACATAAAATCATAATTATTGATACAGGCCTTTTCCACATAAAAGGAGAATCTTGTGTTAAAATAGAAGCCTAAATAATATGGATTATTCAAGAATCGCAATCGATTTGCTTTATAAAAAGAGGATATCAATGAACTTCTATGAAAGGGTTTCACGGGATTCCACCAATTGTCTTGACCGTGGGATATCATTGAGAAATAGGAATCCGTCATCCTATTTGGTATCTTATTGAACAAAAATGGTGATATTGATCCTCCATTGATCAATAATTTAGATTTTTGAGAAGTATGGTGGTCATCCAATAAGAAGGGTTTACTTTTTTTCAAATGACCTATTTGAAGACCTATTGATTCTAACAACTGATTACAGAGTGGATCATTCGTACCTTTCAATTCATAGATGTGGATCTGGGACCTATGAACGGGGATACTCCCGAAACTCACAAAGAAATAAGGAAGTGAGTTAGACAAAAAGAGAAGAAATTTGGAAAAAAAGAAACAAAGTGACTTAGATAAAGATAAATCTTTTTTGTCGATAACCTCAGACCCATAAATTGAATATTTATTAATACGTAATCGATCAAACACTACTTGAAAACGGCTATTCTGCTCGGAAATGAAATGGTCCAAATTTTCCTGGAAATTTTCGGTCCCATTGGACCATTTGTATCTATATGCATTAGGATCCCTATTCGTGGATCCCTCGGTTCGAGAAATCCAAATAAGAGGATCGAACCTTTTCTTCTGACTCTCTTTCCAATTTGATAAATGTTG